AAATTCCCCTGCTTGTGCCTCATAAAAAGAACTAGCAGGTTGGTGAATCATAACCCTGATAATATTGATCTAACATCATGCATGAACGGTTCTTCTATCTTGAAGAATTGGATTAAAGTAAGGACTAAAAAAAACAAGAAAAAAAAAAATAGAATTGAACGACGGACCGTACAGGCACCTTTTGTGCATTGCATACGGCTCTGCAATGGAATTTCCTTTTCCCCCTTCTATTTTTTCGAAGAAAAAAAAAAAAGAATCCATCCGATCTAGATTGTTGAATGATCCATTTACCACCCTTCCTTTCATTCATATTGTAATGTAAAAAAAAAAATACTATGATGGTTCTGTTGCTTTCTATATTTATCTCGTCTGTTATTTAGCAATCCCAAAGTTTCTTTTTTTTTTTTTTCTTCAATTTTAACTCATTGCTTCGTAAGAGAAATATAAGAAAAAGGCTTCTGGTGTGGAAGAAAACGGTTTGTGACGCTGAAATGCACTCCCGACATAGAAGATCAAGTCGGAAATAACCTTTTTTCATACTACTATCTCGATATAAAATATCGTGTTAGAAAAAACAATAATAGTTTGTTCATATCGAACTTGAAGTGCCATGCTATTATTACCTATTATTCATATTCAATATGGCGAAGGCATAGTCTTCTTCTTCTTTTTTTTTTTTTAATAAAAACTCATTGGCGCCAAGCATGGGGGAATGCTAGACGTTTGGTAATTTCCCCTCCGACCAGAATGAAGGATCCCATTGAAGCGGCTAATCCCATGCATATTGTATGTACATCGGGCGAAACAAATTGCATAGTATCATAAATAGCGATTCCTGGTATTACCCATCCACCAGGGGAATTTATAAACAAATAAAGATCCTTAGTATCATCTTCTATACTGAGATATACCATGAGACCAACAAGTTGATTTGAGATTTCGCTATCAACTTCTTGGCCTAAAAAAAGTAATCTTTCTCGATAAAGTCGGTTGATTAGGATAAAATTATATCCCTTTTGAACCGTACGTGCATCTTTGGATGCATACGGTTCAAAAAAATTGCGAAAATAAAGAATCAATGTGTCGATTCCAATCCTATCTCTCTTTTTTTTAAGAGATTCCTGCTTTTCTAATGAAGGGGTTTTTTCTTCCATTAAAAAAAGAAAGAGTTTTTACCCCTTCCCTAAAAAAAAAAAAAGAATTTACTGAACTTATTTAATTAACCTCTCATTGATGTATTGTTTCGTCGAGATTTAAATCACGATGTCATTTTCTTGTTCCTGAATGGGCCCTTTGAATTCTTTTAGGTTCATGTTCTACTCCGGGGAAAGATCTATCCGAATTCTAGTTGTACATATAGGACAAATGATCTCAGTACCACTTCTTTTTGCTACGAGTTTTTTTTTCAATTTGTTTCATGTCTCCAAAAAACTATTCAATGTATTTATTATAATGGTTGACATGGCAGTTTAAGAGTGCTTCTCTAATTAAATAAATAAAATAGAGGAATCTTCTATGCATAGCTACAAACGGTAATTCTACATATATTACTATTACCCATTTGGTATTTTATGAGCAGAGCCTGGATACTCCATTTTTTTAGTCCAAGTTAACCATAAATTCTGCTAATTAAGAATATTGCTCCTCAATCTAAATTAATCTAATTTAACTTCACGCTACGCATGATTGATTCTTCAATCAATACAATATTTCTTGGGCGAAACAGAGGATATCTCGATCGGGGGAGAAAATGGGGAAATTCCATATGACCCAATATGTCTGACAAGTCGCACTATACGTCAACCCAAACTGCATCTTCCTCTCCAGGACTCCGAAAAGGTACTTTTGGAACACCAATGGGCATTAAATTAAAGAAAAAATTTAAGTACTATACTTCACTTTAATATGGAAACGTAAGAATGAGTTTATTGTCTTCTTCGAAGGTTTTTAGAGAAAGATAGAATTAAGAAATAAAAATCTTCATGAAGAGATAGATCGTTCGAATAATAAAAAGGATCCATACATTCATTCCCCCAAAATAGGACTAATGCTCCCATTGCGTATTGGTACTTATCGGGTATAGAATAGATCTGCTTCTCTTTGTTCTTACGAACAGAATTCGGCCGTTATTTTCAACGGAATACAATAAAAAGTAACCTTTTCTCATACAGAATTCGCTGAAAAGATTAGGTAAATAGTATAAGTCTATTGCAATGCGATAAAGTTACATAGTGTCTATTTTTCTTTGAGAAAGGGGTATTTCCATGGGTTTGCCTTGGTATCGTGTTCATACTGTCGTATTGAATGATCCCGGCCGATTGCTTTCTGTCCATATAATGCATACGGCTCTAGTTTCCGGTTGGGCCGGTTCGATGGCTCTATATGAATTGGCGGTTTTTGATCCCTCTGACCCTGTTCTTGATCCAATGTGGAGACAAGGTATGTTCGTTATACCCTTCATGACTCGTTTAGGAATAACCAATTCATGGGGTGGTTGGAGTATTTCAGGCGGAACTGTAACGAATTCGGGTATTTGGAGCTATGAAGGCGTGGCCGGAGCACATATTGTGTTTTCTGGCTTGTGTTTTTTAGCGGCCATCTGGCATTGGGTGTATTGGGACTTAGAAATATTCTGTGATGAACGTACAGGAAAACCTTCTTTGGATTTGCCCAAAATCTTTGGAATTCATTTATTTCTCTCAGGAGTGGCTTGCTTTGGCTTTGGCGCATTTCATGTAACAGGCTTATATGGTCCTGGAATATGGGTGTCTGATCCTTATGGACTAACTGGAAAAGTACAATCTGTAAGTCCAGCGTGGGGCGCGGAAGGTTTTGATCCTTTTGTTCCCGGCGGAATCGCCTCTCATCATATTGCAGCAGGTACACTGGGCATATTGGCAGGCCTATTCCATCTTAGTGTCCGTCCGCCTCAACGTCTCTACAAAGGATTACGTATGGGCAATATTGAAACTGTACTTTCTAGTAGTATCGCTGCTGTTTTTTTTGCAGCTTTTGTTGTTGCTGGAACTATGTGGTATGGTTCAGCAACAACCCCAATCGAGTTATTTGGTCCCACTCGTTATCAGTGGGATCAGGGATACTTCCAGCAAGAGATATATCGAAGAGTTGGTGCCGGACTAGCTGAAAATCTAAGTTTATCGGAAGCTTGGTCTAAAATTCCTGAAAAATTAGCTTTTTATGATTACATTGGTAATAATCCGGCAAAAGGGGGATTATTCAGAGCGGGCTCAATGGATAGCGGGGATGGAATAGCTGTTGGATGGTTAGGACATCCCGTCTTTAGAGATAAAGAAGGGCGCGAGCTTTTTGTACGTCGTATGCCTACTTTTTTTGAAACATTCCCGGTAGTTTTAGTAGATGGAGATGGAATTGTTCGGGCAGATGTTCCTTTTCGAAGGGCAGAATCAAAGTATAGTGTCGAACAAGTAGGTGTAACTGTTGAGTTCTATGGTGGCGAACTCAATGGAGTCAATTATAGCGATCCTGCTACTGTGAAAAAATATGCTAGGCGCGCACAATTAGGCGAAATTTTTGAATTAGACCGGGCTACTTTAAAATCTGATGGTGTTTTTCGTAGTAGTCCAAGGGGTTGGTTCACTTTTGGGCATGCTTCGTTTGCTTTGCTTTTCTTTTTTGGACATATTTGGCATGGCGCTAGAACCTTGTTTAGAGATGTTTTTGCTGGTATTGATCCAGATTTGGATGCTCAAGTGGAATTTGGAGCATTCCAAAAACTTGGAGATCCAACTACAAAGAGACAAGTAGTTTGATACAAGACTGCTCTGGTATCTTTATCCTCTATCTCTATTTTTTTCTCGGGTACCCGAGAAAAAAATAGAGACTTGAATCAACTTCTTTTCGTTGATTCTTTCCCCTCTTTTTTTATGGTATGGTAAATGATCCCACTCAATCAAACGAATAGATGTGAAAGCTATAATTGTAAACCACGATCGAATCTATGGAAGCATTGGTTTATACATTCCTTTTAGTCTCGACTTTAGGGATAATTTTTTTCGCTATCTTTTTTCGAGAACCACCTAAGGTTCCGACTAAAAAATAATGAAATAATTTTTCATTATAGAAACTGAAGTAATGGGCCCTCATATCAAGAGGCTCATTACTTCAACAAGTCTAGTCTCCGTGTTCCTCGAATGGATCTCTTAGTTGTTGAGAGGGTTGCCCAAAAGCGGTATATAAGGCGTACCCCGTAAAGCTTACAAGTAAACCTGATATGAAGATGGCGACTAAGGTTGCTGTTTCCATTTTTAGAAAATTTCAAGATCACAATGGATCTACGATAAGATCGTTTATTTATTTACAATTACAACGGAATAGTATACAAAGTCAACCGATCTCAACCAATGATTAAATAGGATTTATGGCTACACAAACCGTTGAGGGTAGTTCTAGATCTAGGCCAAGACAAACTATTGTAGGGAGTTTATTGAAACCATTGAATTCAGAATATGGTAAAGTAGCTCCGGGCTGGGGGACTACACCACTTATGGGAGTTGCAATGGCTCTATTTGCAATATTCCTATCTATTATTTTGGAAATTTATAATTCTTCCATTTTACTGGATGGAATTTCAATGAGTTAGGTTCATAAGAACTATGAACCTCTAGTTTTTCAATCAAAAAAAAAATTTATTTAATTGGATTTATAGACCTTTTTGGTAGTTCGACTGTGGTATTTCTTTTTTCGGTATTTCCGTAATATGAGCGTGTGACTTGTTATAGTTATAATTGATCCTATTGATAATACAGAGAACGGCCCTGTCATCTCTATTAAGATGATTCCACCCCGTCGGATATTTATTCTAATATCTGGAACACGGAATATTATAGATAAAAGTAAGAAAAAAAATATTCTAACTATGATTCATACCTATTATTTAGACCTCGCAACCGGACTAAAAAAAAATTCAGATGGGTATTTCCTAAATTAAATAATTTTTCTTTCTTTAGACTTATGAAATT